TTCAATATGAACAACAATTCAAGGGATTTTATTAACTAAAGAATATAACAATAACAAGTCGGGAACAAAAAAATATATTTTGGAAAAACGAAATAAATTTCTAATAAACACTTTTTCACGTTCACATAGAATTAAACTAACAATGAAAAATAAATAAATGTGATAAAATCGAACAAAATTAAATTTTGATTTATATTGCTAGGTCTAAAGATTTCTTACTGACGAGCCACAACAATTGCACCTATCAAAGCAGATAAAAGAATTATTGAAATGAGTTCAAATGGAAGAAAAAAATCTGTTGATAAATGAATTCCAATTTGTTGACTAGTACTTATCAAATCTTGCTCTATAATCTGATTTGGTCTTGTAGTCCAAATAATACCGTACCATGATGTATCTGGAATAGTAGTTATTAGTGAAACAAAAATACTTGTACAAACCATCAAAGTAATTCCATTTCCAACCGTCCAAAGAGGAAAGTCTTGGTAATATTCTGAACTATTCATGAACATCACAGCAAATATGATTAAAATGTTTATAGCTCCCACGTAAATAAGTAGCTGTGCTGCAGCTACAAAATGGGAGTTTGATAAAATATAGAATAAAGATATACAAACAAGAACCATCCCCAACGAAAAAGCAGAAAAAATGGGGTTGTTAAGTAATACGACTCCTAGACTTCCTAATACAAGACCGGATCCCAGAAAGACTAAAAGAAAATCGTGTAGCGGTTCAGGCAAATCCATTATATCTAAAAAAAATAAATCAAAATTTCATGACCTTATTGATATGACCAGGAAAAAGTTTTATATACTAAATTGATCTCTGCATTGAATTCAATCCTAAGGAGTGTAAATTGATTAGGACCAATCTCATTCTTTTCCTTATACAAAGAATACTATATACAAAAATATATAACTTTTTATATTTATAACTATTTATATATATAATTCTAATATTTTTAGAAATAAATATTTAGAATATATATATAGATAATTATACTATTTTTATTTCTCAAATTTTAGAAATATTTATATTAGAGAATATAGAATCTAATAGAATATTTATTCATTTTTTTTTTTATATTCTTTTTAATTTGAATATTATAAACAATTTTATTTTATTTGAATTGTTCTAATTGTATAATCATCAATGACTGACATTGGTAAACGGCCCAAAGCAATTTGATTATAATTCAATTCGTGACGATCATAAGTCGAAAGTTCATATTCTTCAGTCATCGATAAACAATTTGTTGGACAATACTCAACACAGTTACCACAAAATATACAGATTCCGAAATCAATACTGTAATTTAGCAATCGTTTCTTTCTAATATCCGTTTCCAATTTCCAATCAACAACGGGTAGATCTATAGGACACACACGAACACATACTTCACAAGCAATGCATTTATCAAATTCGAAATGTATTCGGCCGCGGAAACGTTCCGATGTGATTAATTTTTCATAAGGATATTGAATAGTTACAGGTAAACGGTTTGTATGGGATAAAGTAATCATGAAACTTTGACCAATGTACCTTGCAGCTCGGATTGTTTGTTGACCGTAATTCATGAACCCAGTTACCATAAGGAACATATCGTGAATATCCATGACTATTTTTTTTTGTTTCTTTCTCTTGTTTGAGACAAGTTATGAATATACAAGATCAATATTTTACAGTGAAAATAGTTGAGACGAAGTTGTTAATAATAAATTACCGAGAGAAATAGGTAAAAGAAACTTCCACCCAAGATTTAATAATTGGTCCATTCTTAACCTAGGCAACGTCCATCTTGTTGTGATAGAAACAAACAAAAACAAATAAGTTTTAGCTAATGTAATAAAGATATCAATTGTAGTTCCAAAAACTCCATATGCTTTATTTATTTCAAAAAACCCAGAATCAAATATGTACGGAATAGAGATATTCGAACCGCCCAAGTAAAGAACTGTTACAAATAATGAAGAAATTAATAGGTTTAAATACGAAGCAACATAAAATAAACCGAATTTTATACCCGAATATTCGGTTTGATAACCCGCTACTAATTCTTCTTCGGCTTCTGGTAAATCAAAAGGTAATCGTTCACATTCCGCCAGGGAAGAAATTAGAAAAACGATCAAACCTATAGGTTGACGCCACAAATTCCACCCCCAAAAACCATATTTTGATTGCGCATCAACTATATCAACTGTACTTAGACTGTTAGATAATCCTAGTCGCTGATAACATTACTGTTCCCATCGCTATTACAGAACCGTACATGAGATTTTCACCTCATACGGCTCCTCGAAAGCCTTAAATATAAGAACCAGGCCGATTATTTATCTCTTAATATATCCCTAAGATAAAATTTTGATCTATCGGACGATTCTGAATTAGACCAATTGAATTCTGTCAGTTCTAATAAAATAATAAAAAGAAATTCATTTTTATAAAAGATACAAAATAAAAGTACTTCGGAATTGATCTCATCCCTTAAAAATTAAAATTTTTAATTGTTGAGTAATAACTTAATTATTCAATAGAATACTCTCTTTTATAATTATGAATATCCTCCCCCTTTTTTTCTTTCTTATATCCCTATTCATCGAGATTTAATTCATGCCATAATTCAGAAACTAATGTTTAATTATTTTTCGTAATCGAAGAAGCTGGGGGGGGGTCACTTTTTCCTTTTTTCCTATTGTTATTTTTTTGCAAGTAAAAGAAAGGGGACTTCAAAAAATTAAAGGATTATTTCGTTCCTGATAGTCATTTATTTAATCAGTGGATAGGAGGATACTCTGGATCGGAATTGTAGGGCGTACTGTCTGATTTTTTCTACCAACTTAAAGCCCAAATTAATATTCTTTTTCGATTATGCGTAAAAGTGCTTTTTGATAATTTACGTAATCTGCGTTACAAATCCTTTGTGTATCTTGGTGTTTCTAACCATCCACTCATTTTTTTTATTAACCAACCCCCTTTTTTATCTTAATACATGTATTATCATAATTCAGATTCATACAAACTGTAGTGAAAACTCAATAAATAGGTTTGGTCTTTTCAGTCCGCTTCAAGATAGGATGCGCAATCACCCAATCTTGGGGTAAACGGATTCTTCCGCTTATAATTTTTTTAATTTAATTCTTATACATCGAAAATGAGACTCCATTTTTTTTTACTGCAATTTTTTATTATCAGCCATAAACTATATTCACTTGAAGCTGTTTTATTTCACTCATATAACTATCAGGTTTAGTTCTTCAATAAATACTAATTGCGAATAATAATAATGACGAAAATGAATCTATGGAATTTATTCTACCCCCTTCCTATAAAGAAAGGAGCACAGCAATAGCACCGAAAGGGTTCTGTCTCAACGAATCGCACGTAGAGATATTGATAACACACATAAAGTTAATGGTATTTCATAACTAATCGATTGAGCAGCAGCTCGTAGACCACCCAAAAAGGAATATTTATTATTTGATCCATATCCTGACATAAGAAGTCCGATGGGAGCAATACTCGAAATAGCAATCCATAAAAAAACACCGATATTGAGATCAGATAAAACAAAGTTATAGCCAAAAGGAATTACTGAATAGCTTATTAGAATTGATATGACTGATATGGATGGTCCGATACTGAATAAACGAATATCTCCCCTAGATGGAATAAGATTCTCTTTGAAAAGTAGTTTTGTTCCATCTGATAGAGCTTGAAGAACTCCCAAAGGACCGGCGTATTCCGGTCCAATACGTTGTTGTATCGCTGCGGATATTTCTCTTTCTAACCATACAATTGCTAGTACACTTATTGTGATTCCCAATACAAGAGTAAAAATAGGGGCAAGTACCCATAGAGTTCCATAGACCTCTTTTAACGATTCTAATTTAGAAAAAGAATTGATATATTGCAATTCTGTTGTATCAATTATCATTTCAACGATCAACTTCCCCCATAATGATATCTATGCTACCAAGTATTGTCATAATATCAGCCAATTTCATTCTTTTAACTAATTGAGGAAGAATTTGCAAATTGATAAAACCGGGTGGACGAATTTTCCATCTCCAAGGAAAACCATTCTGATCACCCATTAAAAAAATTCCTAATTCTCCCTTTGGGGCTTCAACTCTTACGTACAGTTCTTGTTTTGGCAATTCAAAAGTGGGAGATGGTTTTTTACTAATGAATCTATATTCAAAATCATTCCATTCTGGCTCTTTTTCTCTATCAAAGTAGCGGGTTTCTAAATTCTCATACGGACCGCCGGGAATTCCTTCCAAAGCCTGTTGAATAATTTTTATGGATTCGATCATTTCACCAATTCTAACTAAATAACGAGCTAATGAATCTCCCTCTTTTTGCCATTGAACTTCCCAATCAAATTCCCCGTAACACTCATAATTATCAACTTTACGCAAATCCCATTGTATTCCGGAAGCCCGAAGCATCGGTCCCGATAAACCCCAATTTATTACTTCCTCTCCACAAACAATGCCTACTCCCTCAACTCGTTCTAAAAAAATAGGATTTCGCGTAATAAGTTGTTGATATTCAACAACCCTTGTTAAAAAATAATCGCAAAAATCCAAACATTTATCTATCCAACCATGAGGTAGATCAGCCGCTACCCCTCCGATACGGAAAAAATTATGCATCATTCTCATACCTGTCGCAGCTTCGAATAGGTCGTATATTAATTCTCTTTCTCTGAAAATATAAAAGAAAGGGGTTTGTGCACCAATATCTGCCATAAAGGGTCCCAGCCATAGTAAGTGAGAAGCGATACGACTCAACTCCAACAAAATGACTCGGATATAGCTGGCTCTTTTAGGTACTTGAATATTTCCCAACTGTTCCGGCCCGTTTACGGTTATTGCTTCTGTGAACATAGTCGCTAAATAATCCCAACGTGTTACATAGGGCAGATATTGTATAATTGTTCGGTTTTCTGCAATTTTTTCCATCCCTCTATGTAAATAACCTAATATTGGTTCACAATCAATAACATCCTCACCATCCAGAGTAACAATAAGTCGAAGAACACCATGCATTGATGGGTGGTGAGGGCCCATATTTACTATCATGAGGTCTTTTTTTGTAGCTGGTACATTCATAGGTCTATCCTCGATTTATTGATTTATTTTTCCATGAATTGCTAAAACAAAAAAAAATAAGTTCATAAAAATTCAAGATCTAATAAATCGAATAATTCAAAATGACTCTTCAAATTAACGGATTTGTGACTCCCGAATACCTAACTGTTTTATTAATTTTTTATAACGTATTCCATTTTTCTTTGACAAATAAGACAGTAATCGTTGCCGTTTTCCCAAAATTTTACGTAAACCTCTTTGAGATAAATAATCCTTTCGGTGCAATTCCAAATGTGAAGTAAGTCTTCGTATCTTATTGGTGAAATTGACTACTTGAAATTCAACCGATCCCGGGTTTTCTTCCTTCTTTTTTTCTTCTGAAATAATGGGTATAAAAGAATGTTTTACCATAAAATGAAAGCCCCCCTTTTTTATAATTTTTTTTATTGATCAGTAATAGTAATGCCACTAATTTTCAATTTGATATAGACAATATAATACTCTTAAATTCCTTACGAATTCGTTATTTATTTTTTTTTTTTTTCAAATAAAATCAATTATTATTAATTAATCAAATTAAAATACGTATAAAAAAAAACATTTAGGTATACAACAATACTCGATTTATGCATTCACAAAAAAAACTGCAGAGACTAAAAGGGGTGCTATTTTGTTGATTCATTTTTTTATTTAATGGATACATGGTTGAATTACTATTAGTATCAATTCCTCAGAATCAAAGTTAAGACACTCTTATGTTATGGGGCACATTTAGGTGTGTATCTATTGCATACCGTAGGATATATTCTGAATATCTTAGGGTAATAAAGTAATATAGAATAGAGAGTGTAGATTAACGAATCTTCAATCGAGGATACATATGTATCCGTAATAAACCGAAACGGCTTCCATTATTGGTATTAAACCAATAACGGTTTGTGCAACATAAATCTTCTAATCGAGAAATTGGCCACAGAAATAATTTCAAATTTTTTAGTTTTTTTTTTTTTCTATCAAGATCTTTATTTTTCGCTAAAACTCGACAACACTTATTGACTTTATTCTCGTTGGAAAATTTTGTTTTTCTATAAACACCCTTTTGATTTCCAGGATTGAAACAAATTAGAATTCTTAATTCTCTACGACGTCGGGGAGATAAAATCTTTTCAGGAACGAGCAAATCATAATTTTTTTTTTCTTTATTTTCTGTTATCTTGTGATCTCTTGGAATGGCTTTATCAAAAGTCTTCTTATCAATACGATCTTTTTCTGGACAGCTTTGGTTAATTTGGCGTTTACTCTTATGAATCAACGAAAAGCCTATCGTTTGATACATAATAAATTGTTGATCATTTTTTATAAACAGACGAACCGGTTCGACAATCAATATTGCTTTTCTTATCAACCTTTCTTTTGGATTTTTACGCAATCCTGTAAGAGTTAAATCTTTCTGATTCGGAATCAGCATAAGATTTAGACTTAGTTCTCCTCTTTGAATAGAGGCTATAGCAATTTCTTTTAGATTTATCAATCTAATTAGGAGACAATATACTTTGACATTATTTAGTATTCTTTGATTAAAGGAACCTCTCCAGCTCAATTGAAAACTCAAATACTTTCTTAGTAATAAATTTGGTTCTTTCTCTATCTTGTTCTTGTATTTCTTTTTCTTAATATCCCTATTGTTTGTCTTGTCCGATTCTGCGGAATCGTCTTCAATATCTTTTTCCTGGTTTGAGAGAGATGATTCAGGCTCTACTCGATCCGCGTATTTGTCTTTTGCTTGATTTTTAGTGTCTAACTCAAATTCAAGAGATTTTTTTTTTTTTGATAGTCTAAAAGTATCTATTATCTTTTTCTTTTCAGTAATGTTTTTATTTTCACTAACATTTTTATTTGTATTAAAATTGAAGAAAAGTAATTGGATTGGTATGATCCACGGGTTATTCATATATGTATTATAAAATATCAAAAATTTTGAAAATAACAAAGATTCCAGATTCGATATGAAACTTTTTTGTATTTCTACATTCATTTCTATCCAATCAAAAAACTTTCTATCGCTATTTTTTTTCATATCTATAATATAATCTTCTGCTATATAATTCGTAATATCTCTATCACCTGTTATATCAAATAATTTTTGTTTACGCGTCTTGTAATTATATGAAATCGCTTGCTTTTTATTTGCTCGGAATGGTCGTCTATATCTATAGACATGGGCGCACTTCTTATCTACATAATTAATAGATTTATATGATAAAAGATCATATCCATATTGTTTTTTTATTTTATTTGTTAATGAGTTTACTTGTTGTTTTTTGTAAGGAATTGATCGGTTTTTTTCATATGACTCACATTTTGTTAAATCTTTATTTTTAGCCATATGACGTTCATTGATTCTAATTCTATTTTTCCATTTTTTGGATACTAATCTAAACCATCTGTTTTCAGATAAATCATATTGAGAACGACCCTTTACCCAATTTATCCACTGATTAATTACAAGGTCGGGGGGGTTCCTGTGTCTTAGTTTGGAATGAAATATTCCATGTACTGCAAAAAAAGAATCTTTTACTTCATTCTTAAGAAAAAAAACTCTTCGATGATATTCAAAACCAGATCTTAAGTTATATTTACATACGTTAATAACTTGGTTTTGGGATAATTTATAAAATACATATGCCTGTGACAAAGAAGATAGGTAATTTTGTGAATTTGTAGTCCTAATATTCGAATATTTTTTTATAATTTTAATAAGTTGAATTATACTTTGACTTGTTTTATCAGTCCCTTCTGCATTTGCTTTGTTATTGTAAATCGATTTTTTTTTTTTGTCAGATTCACGAAAAAGTTCTAAAATTATTCTAGGAATACTAATAATACATAGAAAGATATCTATGTATACGCCTTTCATGAAAAAAAAAAAATTCAATTTAAGCTTTAATTGAGCATTTCTTCTTTGTAATATCTGCCAACTCTTTTTTTCTAATTTAAACCTTTTAGCATTAGAAGTTGTTTTATTCGAACTAATAGTTATCTTTGAAGTTAAAATCCCCTTTTTCTTTTCTTTTTTAATTTTCTTTCTGATTGTCTTTGTTTTTGCGTTCATATTTTTAATTTTTTTTTCTGTCAATGAAGAAGAATGTGTCAAATTAATAGATTTAATTAAAACGGGTGATTCAAAAATCATTGAATTATTCTTATTGATTCTTATATCTTTTGAACTTTCACTCAATTCATATTTTTTTTTTAATCGAAATAAATAATTGTGAAGTTCTTTTTTTTTTTCGTTTAAAAAAAAAAAAAAACTTTTGAGAATACTTTTGACAATCCCTTTTACTGTATCTTTTGAAACATTTAGAAAAAGTTTTGTTCTTTCATTTAAAACTCTTAGAACTAAAAAAAAACAAAAATTAACTTTTTTTTTTTTTTTTTGTAGTTCTTTCAAAATAGGGTAAAAAAATGAAAGTCGATTTCGGGGATAACCAGAAAAGGGCAATTCTACTTCCATTCCCGAAATTGTTAAAAAACAAAAGTCCTCTTTTTTTTTCATTGGATCCTTATCCTTTTGGTTTTCAGAGGGTCCTTGCTTAGATCTGTGCCAAGGTTTCAGACGAAAAGGAAATAAGATTTTTATCTGAATACCATCTGTTAACCATTTTTTAGGAAATTCGATTTCGGATAATTGAACGCCATTATAGGTGCATTTAATATACATTTCTCTACTCCAATCCCTAAAATCTTCTGACCATTCGGGAAATTGAAATAATAGTACACGAACAATATTTTTCGTTATTATCAATGAAGGTAATATAATGTATTTTCTAAGAATCGATTGGGTTAGTAATAATAAACCTCTTATTGCTTGAGCAAATATAATGTTATCCCAGGCTTCTGCTATTTCTATACGTCTTTGTTCCTCTTTTGCGTTTTTTTTTTTTTTGTCCTCTTCTTGTTTCTCACTTTTTTTTGTTCTTTTATCTGTATAATCCGAAATTTTAAATTCTGTCTTTTTCCGTATCCAATTTTTGAACAGAAAAAAAAAATTCATTGGTTCAAAAATATCAAGAGAAAAGAATGAAGGTTTCTCAAATTTGTCCAAAAAAAGAGGCGAATATACATTTATTTGAAATAGTTTCAAACTAAGTATTTTACGCCTTTGAGCGCGTATCGATCCTTTTATTATATCTCGCCGAAAATCCGTTTGTTGTGAATAACGTATTAAAGCCAATTCCTTTTTTTTATCAGGATTATCAGCATCCCTAATATCATTAGAAGTATCGTCCTTCTCTAGTTTATTAGTAAAAATTACTACACGTTTGGCTTTTCGCGAACGAATCCCATAACTTTCTGCTTGATTTTTTACCTCCAGTTGTTGCAATTCGTCTATTAATTTATATGACCAGCGAGGAACTTTTTTATTGATTTCTTTTATTCCAATACGTTTTTTTTTATTTACAATTGTTTTATTGTTTGGATCAATTCTAATTGTGTCGAATAATAATTCTATTTTTCTTTTTTTTTCTTCTAAATCCCTTTTTCCTGATTTATGTTCTCGAAATAAATAAAGTGCGTCAAAATTCAAGCTTGATACCGATTTTACCGAAAATTTATTGATTAAGTTCAGAAAAAAACGCATTTGAGTTAATAATGGTTTGATATAAAATGTATCTATTTGCGGACCAAATTCTGGATAATTACTATTTTGAACTATAACGTTAATCTTATTTTTCCAAATGTTATTTTTGGGGAAAGTTTCGTTTTTTAGTTCATTTTCTACTTTGTTTTTTACTTGACTTTTTACTGAGCATGAAAAAGATTTTTTGATTCGTCCACGACAGGGTCCGTTCAAAAAGGGATCATATATTTTAGGTAAGTATTTTTTTTTAGTCTCAGCATTA